CGTCCACCTTTCATTTTAAGGAGAGGGTTCAAAAACATATTTATTCTGAGTCAGAAGGAGAAATGCACTGGAGTACTGATGGCTATCATACGCCCAAATATCCATATAGTAATGTTCATCTATTACCAAAAACAAGTCATTTATGGATATTAGCAGGAGGTCTATGCAGATCCAATTCCAATATAGTGTCTTTTTCACTCCACAAGGATCAAGATCAAATGAATGCTAATTCATTTTCTCTCAAAGATCTCTTTGATCTCTCACTGACTAATGATCAAGTAAGACATAAATTGTTGGATACTTTTGGTAAAAAAGATAGGGAAAGTCTTGACTATTCAAAACCTTATCGAATCATATCTAAGGGTCATTGGAATCTCATAGAGCCTTCTACTTATATTCGTCAAGAGAATTCTTTGGCGAAAAAGCGAAGAAATAGATTTGTGATTCCCTTACAATATGATCAAGAACAAGAAAATAAACTAATACCCTGTTTTGGTATTTCGATTAAAATACCTATAAATGGTATTTTACGTAGAAATAGTATTATTGCTTATTTTGATGATCCGCGATACAGAAGAAGCAGTTCAGGAATTACTAAATATGGGATTGTCGAAGTAGATTCAATCGTAAAAAAAGAAGATTTGATTGAGTATCGAGGAGCAAAAGATTTTAGTCCGAAATACCAAACGCAAATGAAAGTAGATCAATTTTTTTTCATTCCCGAGGAAATACATATCTTACCCGGATCTTCGCCCATAATGGTCCGGAACAATAGTATCATTGGAGTAGATACACGACTTGTTTTAAATATAAATACCAGAAGTCGAGTAGGTGGATTAGTCCGAGTGGAGAGAAAAAAGAAAAGTCTAGAACTGAAAATATTTTCTGGAGATATTCATTTTTATGGAGAGGTGGATAAAATATCTAGGCACAGTGGCATTTTGATACCACCAGGAATCGGAAAAAAAGATTCTAAAGGATCAAAAAAATTGAAAAATTGGATCTATGTCCAACGCATTACACCTACCAAAAAAAAGTATTTTGTTTTGGTTCGGCCCGTAGTCACATATGAAATAGCTGATGGGATAAATTTAGCAACACTTTTCTCTCAGGATCTCTTGCAGGAAAAGAATAATGTCCAACTTCGAATTGTCAATTATATACTTTATGAAAATGGCAAGTCAATTCGAGGAATTTCTCACACAAGTATTCAATTAGTTCGAGCTTGCTTAGTATTGACTTGGGACCAAGAAAAAAAGAGTTCTATAGAAGAAAAGGTTCATGCTTCTTTTGTTGAAATAAGGACAAATGATCTGCTTTGTTATTTCATCCGAATTGAGTTAGTAAAGTCCACTCTTTCGTATACCGAAAAAAGGTATGATACGGCAGGTTCAGGATTGATTTCCAATAATGAATTAGATCGTATTCATAGAAAAAATCCTTTTGATTCCAAGGCGAAGATTCAAATATTTCCCCAACATCAGGGAACTCTTGGTACGTTGTTGAATCGAAATAAGGAATGCCAATCTTTCCTAATTTTGTCATCATCCAATTGTTCTCGAATTGGTCCCTTCAATACTTCGAGATATAATAATGCGACAAAAGAATTGGATCCCATGACTCCAATTAGGTATTTGTTGGGTCCTTTAGGTACTATTGTGCCTAGAATAGTAAATTCTCGTTCATCTTACTATTTAAGAACTTATAATCAAGTCTTTTTAAAGAAATCTTTTTTGCTTGAAAATTTTCAACAGACTTTCCAAGTGCTTCAAGTACCTCCATTTCAATACTGTTTCCTAGATGAAAATAGTAGGATTTATAATCCCGATCCTTGCAGTAACATCATTTGGAATTCATTTCATTTGAATTGGTGTTTTCTCCATCACGATTCTTGTGAAGAGGCATGGCCAATAATTAGCCTTGGACAATTCCTTTGTGAAAATGTATATCTATTGAAATATGGATCACGCATAAAAAAATCTGGTCAAATTTTCATTGTTCATGTTGATTCTCTAGTTATAAGATCAGCTAAGCCCTATTTGGTCACTCCAGGAGCAACTGTCCATGGTCATTATGGGGAAACCTTTTATGAAGGAGATACATTAATTACATTTATATATGAAAAGTCGAGATCTGGTGACATAACGCAAGGTCTTCCAAAAGTAGAACAAATCTTAGAAGTTCGTTCAATTGATTCAATATCGATGAACCTCGAAAGAAGAGTTGAAGGTTGGGACGAACGTATCCGAAGGATTCTTGGGATCCCCTGGGGATTCTTGATTGGAGCTGAACTAACCATAGCCCAAAGTCGTATCTCTTTGGTTAATAAGATACAAAAGGTTTATCGATCCCAGGGGGTACAGATCCATAATAGACATCTAGAGATTATTGTACGTCAAGTAACATCAAGAGTTTTGGTTTCCGAAGATGGAATGTCTAATGTTTTTTTACCTGGGGAATTTATTGGATTGTTGCGAGCAGAACGAGCAGGGCGCGTTTTGGCCGAATCAATCTGTTATCGGGCAATCTTATTGGGAATAACGAAGTCATCTCTGAATACTCAAAGTTTCATATCCGAAGCAAGTTTTCAAGAAACTGCTCGAGTTTTAGCAAAAGCTGCTCTACGAGGTCGTATTGATTGGTTGAAAGGCCTGAAAGAAAACGTTGTTCTGGGGGGAATTATACCGGTTGGTACCGGATTCAATAAATTAGTACATCGTTCAAAGCAAGACAAAAACATTCATTTGAAAATCAAAAGGAAAAATCTATTCGAGTTGGAAATGAGCGATATTTTGCTACACCATAGAGAATTATTTTGTTCTTGTGCCCAAGAACTTTCCATGAGACATCAGACCAATCTTTTACGTAATGTATCCTAACAAGAGGTTTATTCTTTTTATTTTAACTCTATGGTCCGATTATGGATTTCATAATCAATCAAAGAAAAAAGAAAGAATGAAATTCATGGTTTGGGTCGTAGATCAATGGTCAATCCTGGTAGAAGGTTCCGTCGGAACAATTCTTTATTTCATAAGGTACTGAATCTCTTTGAAAAAAAAAAAAGAAAAAGAGAAAGTGTGGGAAAATGGGAAGACGATATTGGAACATCAATTTGGAAGAAATGATGGAAGCAGGAATTCATTTTGGTCATGTTACTAATAAATGGAATCCTAGAATGGCTCCTTACATCTCGTCAAAGCGTAAAGGTATTCATATTACAAATCTTACTATAACTGCTCGTTTTTTATCAGAAGCCTGCGATTTAGTTTTTGATGCAGCAAGTAGGGGAAAAAGATTCTTAATCGTTGGCACCAAAAAGAAAGCAGCGGATTTAGTAGCATCAGCAGCAATAAAGGCTCGATGTCATTATGTTAATAAAAAATGGCTTGGTGGTATGTTAACGAATTGGTCTACTACAGAAACAAGACTTCAGAAGTTCAGGGACTTAAGAGCAGAACAAAAGATGGGGAAACTCAATCGTCTCCCTAAAGGAGATGCAGCAATGTTGAAGAGAAAGTTATCTACTTTGCAAGCATATCTTGGCGGGATCAAATATATGACGGGATTGCCCGATATTGTAATTATCGTGGATCAGCAAGAAGAATATACGGTTCTTCGAGAATGTGTCATTTTGGGTATTCCGACGATTTGTTTAATCGATACAAATTGTGATCCAGATCTTGCAGATATTTCTATTCCGGCCAACGATGATGCTATCGCTTCGATTCGATTGATTCTTACCAAATTAGTATCTGCAATTTGTGAGGGTCATTCTAGTTATATAAAAAAAGGTTGATTATCTTATCATTACTCTTAAGAAGAAGAAAGAAGAAGGTTAGTTTGTTTTTGGTGAACTCTCTTTGATTGTTACTCTTTTGGTTTGCATCTTTTAGAGTTTGAACTATGTTTTGACTATCAAATAATATTTAAAAGAAAAGATAAAAATGATTGGTATTTTTTTTATGTGATTTCTCGGTATCCGAAATATACGATTCATAACTTAACTTCATGAATGAATATAGGTGAATTGAGAAAGAGATGGTTGAATAAAAATAATTACTTTTTTGAAGTTTGATTTCTGTTAGAGGACAATATGAATGTTATACCATGTTCCATTAAAACACTCAAAGGGTTATACGATATATCAGGTGTAGAAGTAGGCCAACATTTATATTGGCAAATAGGAGGTTTACAAATTCATGCCCAAGTACTTATCACTTCTTGGGTTGTAATTGCTATCTTATTAGGTTCAGTCATCATAGCTGTTCGGAATCCGCAAACCATTCCAACCAACGGTCAGAATTTCTTCGAATATGTCCTTGAATTTATTCAAGACTTGAGCAAAACTCAGATTGGAGAGGAGTATGGTCCTTGGGTTCCTTTTATAGGAACGATGTTCCTATTTATTTTTGTTTCTAACTGGTCAGGTGCTCTTTTACCTTGGAAAATCATAAAATTACCTCATGGGGAGTTAGCTGCGCCCACGAATGATATAAATACTACTGTTGCTTTAGCTTTACCTACGTCAGTGGCATATTTCTATGCGGGTCTCAGGAAAAAAGGATTGGGATATTTCGGGAAATACATTCAACCAACTCCAATACTTTTACCAATTAATATTCTAGAAGATTTCACAAAACCTTTATCTCTTAGTTTTCGACTTTTCGGTAATATATTGGCTGATGAATTAGTGGTTGTTGTTCTTGTTTCTTTAGTGCCTTCAGTAGTTCCTATACCTGTCATGTTTCTTGGATTATTTACAAGTGGTATTCAAGCTCTTATTTTTGCAACTTTGGCCGCGGCTTATATAGGTGAATCCATGGAGGGTCATCATTGACTCACTTTCAAAATAGTCTTTTTTGAAGCTTATCCCAATTCAAGCAATGCGGGGTTTCGGGGTTCAATATAATCCACTGGGTTGGAGAAGAGAATGCAAATAGCTACATGTATGTATATATGAAGAAATATATATGATATTGCAGAATTTGGAAGATAAAGAAGGGTTGGAGATCATGTATATGTAATACCTATGAGTATCAATCCTTGTGTATGTTTTGAAGAATGGTTTCAGAATACAATTTAATAGAATAAAAAGTGCAGGTGATTTACGTTATGAAAAAAAAAGTATATGTTATTTACTAGTTAAATGGTAATTACCCCTATCTCTTTTTTTTCTAGCCCACATGGATTCCCATATAAGTCCTTTTTCTATTTTGTCTTTGATTGTGAATTGAATGAAAGAGAAAAAATAGAATAATTTATAAACAAGGAAACGCAATGACTAAAACCGTATACATATTTCTTTACATAAGGTAGAAAGGAAAAACAGTCTATCGAAGTAGTTCTGACAATTCAGTAATATTACTGAATTGTCAGAACTACTTCGATCCGATATATTTTAGTGAAAAAGATCAAAAAAGAAAAAAGAAGTGTAGTAAGGTAATAGAATATTAAAGTAGAAGTAGAAAAAATAGATTAAGTACTAATTCATTGGTTGGTTGTATCATTAACCATTTTTTTTTTGTGCGAGGAACTTACCATGAATCCACTTATTTCTGCTGCTTCCGTTATTGCTGCTGGATTGGCTGTAGGGCTTGCTTCTATCGGACCTGGGGTTGGTCAAGGTACTGCTGCGGGCCAAGCCGTAGAAGGTATTGCGAGACAACCAGAAGCAGAGGGTAAAATACGAGGTACTTTATTGCTTAGTCTGGCTTTTATGGAAGCTTTAACAATTTATGGACTGGTCGTGGCATTAGCTCTTTTATTTGCAAATCCTTTTGTTTAATGTTTAATTTTATCGTAGAATAAAAATGTAAAAAAAAAAAAGAATAAAAGCATAACCATAACTAAGAAATTTGAGAATTCTCAAATTCCATTAATAATAATAAGCGGAGTGATACAAAAATAACTCTGTTCTTTGTTAGTCCTATCTATAAGGGGAGAGCATATGAAAAATATAACCGATTCTTTTGTTTCCGTGGGGCACTGGCCATCCGCTGGGAGTTTCGAGTTTAATACCGATATTTTAGCAACAAATCCAATAAATCTAAGCGTAGTGCTGGGTGTATTGATTTTCTTTGGAAAGGGAGTGTGTGCGAGTTGTGTATTTCAAGAATACGTTGGATTTAACCGGCTGCACTTTCTTTATATTTATGTATTCTTTTTTCTATTTCTATAGTAGAAATAGGAACAAATTCTATAGTAGAAATAGGAACAAAAGGTGCACAATCTCGACGAATTACTTCGGAATTGGATTTTATTCAGAAATCATATGTAAGAACCATAGCATTTCGTGACTAATTGGTAAATGAACTTTGATTCTCTTCTCTATAAACCAATAATGTTGAGGTCTTTTACATGGTTAAAGATAAATTGTTTGAAGTCCAGGCACAGCATAGCATGGTACTCTTTCTACCACTACGTTAGTACCAAAAGGGTTGAAAAATGAAAAAGAATACAAAGAAAAAAGGAAGAATTAGGAATTTATCCGATGTAGAACACTCATATGGATAAAATTATTTGAACCATTAACTGTAAAGATAGGTCCCCCTTTTTTATCCACTGCCGAATCGACGACCTATGTATTGTATTTGTATAAAATATTTGTATAAAAAAATTTTTGGATGAAAAAATCGAAATCTCATTCTATTCTAATAATAATGAGAATGAAGTTCATAATTCTATTCAATTCTCTTTCTATTTTATTAGGATTTTGATTTAATTTATCATAGCATAAGAAAAAATTTTCTTCTTTCTTCTTTAAAATCTTTTTCTTTTTGGAAAGAAGTTGTAAATAAAGAACAAATAAAGAAACAACTTTGCTGACAATTTTTTCTTTTTTGTCTGGTCTGAAGAGTCCTCCTAAGATTCTGATGTTAGATCAGTTTCGATATTTTTGAATAAGAACAGAAAGGAGAGGATAGGCTCATTCCGTTCAAAGATATGGAAATGCCCATTAATCAAAGAAAAGATAAAAGAAACAATTGAGCGTGAGAGCCAAATGAATTGAAAGATTCATGTTTGGTTCGGGAAGAGATATTATAGTTGTGAAATGAATGGAAAGATAATCTACTTTCATTAAATGATTTATTAGATAAGCGAAAACAGAGGATCTTGAGTACTATTCGAAATTCAGAAGAATTACGTAGAGGAGCCATTGAACAGCTCGAAAGAGCTCGGGTTAGATTACGCAAAGTAGAAATCGAAGCAGATGAGTATCGAACGAATGGATACTATGAGATAGAACGAGAAAAAGGAAATTTGATTAATGCTACTTGCAATAGTTTGGAACGATTAGAAAATTACAAAAATGAAACTCTTTTTTTTGAAAAACAAAGAGCAATTAATAAGGTCCGACAAGAAGTTTTGCAACAAGCCTTACAACGAGCTCTAGGAACTTTGAATAGTTGTTTGAATATCGAAGTACATTTTCGTACTATCAGTGCTAATATTGATATTCTCGGGTCCATGGAAGAAATAACTGATTAGCCTTTTTTACTC